TGAAAATAATAATACAATAAAGAAAGATAGATTATATCTATTAATGTTTGTGAAGATGACGCCCCCTCTTTTTTCTGATATTTATACCATACCAGATTAAATCAATGAATTGGAACGAATTAAATCCATCGATTACTTTATTTTTTAGACTATGTTTAATGAATACCTTTTACCCCGCGGATCTATTAAAAATTCTTAAAGCATCTCAGGGATTTTTTTTTATTCCAAATCTATCCTAATCCGTATAATAAATTCTTTGATTCTTCAACTTCGACGAAATCCGAATAATTCCCTTTGATTTTATTCTTATATTATAGTTTCTTTTTATACTAATGAATTTCATTTGTATGAAATCAAATTAGGTTCAAATATTGATTTTTTTCTGTCAAAGCTTAAAAAAAAATTGAAATATAAAGTCATATCCCTTTTTGAATAGGGTTACTTTTATGTTATTTCGTACTGTACATTTCCTTTGTTTGTGAGATCATTTTCTCACGAGAGGTAATGAAAAGAGTTATAGAATGGATTTTTTTTACCTATGCCTAGATCGCGGATAAATAGAAATTTTATTGATAAGACCTTTTCAATCGTAGCCAATATCTTATTACGAATAATTCCAACAACTTCAGGAGAAAAAGAGGCATTTACTTATTACAGAGATGGTGCGATTTGATTATTTTGACTTTACCGCTCTCGGCCTTAGGAAAAAGACACATGATTCGGAATAAAAAAAAACTATTGAAATAAAAAAAAATCGACGCTGGTTGAAGGTGAAGTTTATAACATAAAGCAATTCCTTCTGTCGTGTATCCCCGATTAATGCAACCTCAGATGCTTGAATTGTTGATTCTAGTATTAAGCGAAAGGTTATACCTATAGATCATCGATCTGTATTGCGGTTAAATCCTACTACACTAGTATCAATAGGCGGCATAGAGGAAGGAGCACTACGCGTAGGAATCAACAAAACAAAAACTTTGTTATAAGTTATAAAGCGCTCCTTTTCCTTATCGGGATCGGGAAAAAAAGAAATGGTTGGGACAACAAACATCCATCTCGTTCGTACTTTGGATACCCATATAACCATCGAAGACTGTTGAAGTGACTAATTCCTGGAAATTGAAAGGCGTCGAGAACAAAGAAATTGTTGGAGTTTACATTTTTATCTAGTACCAGCACGCTTGATGTTAAGAAAGGATCTTTTGCAAGAAGGTTGGCTAGAGATTTCTTGTAAAAACATTAGCCCCGCTGAGTTCATAATGACAATATTTCGACCTTTAATTCCACGGATTCTGGATTTTTTTCATTATGCACATAAAATAAAGGAGGAGCCGTATGAGGTGAAAATCTCACGTACGGTTTTGGAACGGAGAATTTTTTGAACTGAATGACGACCGTAACGAATGTCGGCTCAATCCGAAGGTAATTATGCGGAAGCGTTACAGAATTATTATGAAGCTATGCGACTAGAAATTGATCCCTATGATCGAAGCTATATACTCTATAACATAGGCCTTATCCACACAAGTAACGGAGAACATACGAAAGCTTTAGAATACTATTTTCGGGCACTAGAACGAAACCCGTTCTTACCACAAGCTTTTAATAATATGGCTGTGATCTGTCATTACGTGCGACTATCTCCACTATAGAAAGAAATAAAAGGAAAGGGCAAATACGACAATAAAGACTAAAAAAAGCAGGATTTCTACATATTGCATCGTCCAAAAAACGATTTTTATCAGCTGTAGCAAAGAAAGAAACTTCGAAATATGAAGAAATATATATATGCCTAAATATTTTATTCTATGGATAAAAAATCTAATTGATAGCGGAAGCACCGTAAAGATCAATTTACAAGGTTTGGGCGATACAAAAAGAACTGCTTATTTATCTTATTTTATGAGATCAAAATTAGGAATCAACTTATGTAATAGAGCCGATCCCCTAAGGTATTGAGCAGCGGTGTAGCATCAGATCCCAAGGAGAGTAAGTCTTTGTTTTATGAGGAAGAAGTCTTTTTCAAGGATTCTATATAAATTTCTATATAATATGAAAGCGAGATAGTTACCTTTCAGAAAATTCTAATGAGGGTTTCAAAATGCCTATCCTTTTTTCTGAAGGTAGGAGAAAAGATAAAACTGATTATTAATTGAATCAAAAGTCAAGTTTGAAACTCATGTAATTAACCTCTTTTGGTTTTGTTGGTTAACGTTAACCTGAGAAAAATCAAATAGATCTATGAGAAATCCCATTCAGTTAGATATAGATATCAGTTAGATATAGATATATAGTAGGGCTCGGGTAGACGCCAAAAGAATTGACTGCCGAGCCGTATGAGTTAGAAAACTCTCAAGTACGGTTCCAAGGGAAGGAATTGACCGCCTATTCCGACCGTGGAGAACAAGCCATTCGACAGGGGGATTCTGAAATTGCGGAGGCTTGGTTTGATCAAGCCGCTGAATATTGGAAACGGGCTATAGCGCTTACTCCTGGGAAT